ATATAGATATTCCATGATCCCACATCATAGTTCTTTGATATGTTTACTGTTAACGGATGGGTATTGCTTAGAAATAATATTCCATCTATAATTCCCGAAGTGATGGGTCCTTTTTTGGTGATAAATGACCTACTTAACTCAGTGGTTAGAGTATTGCTTTCATACGGCGGGAGTCATTGGTTCAAATCCAATAGTAGGTAAAACTTATTAGATACCATTGACTCCGGTATCTAATAAGTTTTTCTACCCATCGTCTTTTTGTTGTATCAGATTAGACTTGATTGTGTTCAATTAGTGGAACTAAAATGTGGTGTATAATAAAGAACTTCTACTAAAAAAAAAAACTTCTTTTGGTTATTTTGATGTATTGACTAGTTGGAAATAGCATTGATAGCCTCTACTCGTGTCTTAGCCCGTCTGAGAGCTAGATTCGCCTCAATTGCTTGTTTCTTACCCTCAGCTTTACTTAAATTAGCTTCAGCTATTTCAAGAGTTTTTTGAGCTTCTTGCGGATCGATGTCAGTACTCATCTCCGCATCATTTCCTAAAATAGTGATCTCATTATTACCTATTCTAGCAAAACCGCCCATTAGAGCCACCGTTAACCATTGGTCGTTGAGGCGTATTCTCAAAAGACCTATATCTACAGCCGTGGCAATAGGGGCGTGGTTTGGTAATACGCCAATTTGGCCACTATTAGTAGATAAAATTATTTCTTTCACTTCTGAATCCAAAATAATTCGATTAGGAGTCAGTACACAAAGATTTAAAGTCATTTCTTCAATTTGCTCTCCACTTCTAAGTTCATAGCTTTCGCGGTAGCTTCATCGATGTTACCCACTAAATAAAAGGCCTGCTCGGGAAGACCATCTAATTCTCCGGAAAGAATCAGTTGAAACCCCCTAATTGTTTCTGCGAGACCAACATATTTTCCTGGAGAACCAGTAAATACTTCTGCCACGAAGAAGGGTTGTGATAAGAAACGCTCAATTTTTCGCGCTCTTGATACAGTTAAACGATCCTCTTCGGATAATTCGTCCAACCCAAGGATAGCTATAATGTCCTGAAGTTCTTTATAACGTTGTGAAGTTTGCTTAACTCTTTGCGCAGTTTCATAATGTTCCTCGCCAACAATCCGGGGTTGTAACATAGTTGACGTAGAATCTAAAGGATCTACTGCTGGATAAATACCTTTGGCGGCTAATCCCCTTGATAGTACGGTAGTAGCATCTAAATGCGCAAATGTCGTTGCAGGAGCAGGATCGGTCAAATCGTCCGCAGGTACATAAACTGCTTGGATCGAAGTTATGGATCCCTCCTTGGTAGAAGTAATTCTTTCTTGCAAAGAACCCATTTCTGTACTAAGGGTAGGTTGATAACCCACCGCAGAGGGCATTCTTCCTAATAAGGCGGATACTTCTGATCCCGCTTGGACGAAACGAAATATATTATCGATGAATAGAAGCACGTCTTGTTCATTAACATCACGGAAATATTCCGCCATGGTTAGGGCAGTCAACCCAACTCTCATACGAGCTCCCGGCGGTTCATTCATTTGACCATAGACTAGAGCTACTTTCGATTCCGCAATATTTTTTTCATTAATCACTCCGGATTCTTTCATTTCCATGTAGAGATCATTTCCTTCACGAGTACGTTCGCCTACTCCACCAAATACAGATACGCCTCCATGAGCTTTGGCAATGTTATTGATCAATTCCATGATGAGTACTGTTTTACCTACTCCAGCTCCCCCAAACAGTCCAATTTTTCCTCCGCGGCGATAGGGAGCTAAAAGATCCACCACTTTAATTCCTGTTTCAAAGATTGATAATTTCGTATCTAACTGTATAAAGGCAGGCGCAGATCTATGAATAGGAGATGTTGTGCGAGTATCTACAGGACCTAAATCATCAACAGGCTCTCCAAGAACGTTGAAAATTCGTCCGAGAGTAGCTCCGCCGACTGGAACACTTAGAGGAGCTCCCGTGTCAATCACTTCCATCCCTCTCGTCAGACCATCTGTAGCACTCATAGCGACAGCTCGAACTCGATTATTTCCTAATAATTGCTGTACCTCGCAAGTAACATTCATTTGTTGACCAACATTATCTCGACCCTTAACTACCAAAGCGTTATAAATATTAGGCATCTTGCCGGGGGGAAAAACGACATCCAGGACTGGGCCAATAATTTGAGCGATGCTCCCTAGGTTTTTTTCTTCAAGTGTGGAAACCACAGGACCAGAAGTAGTAGTATTGATTCTCATAATAAAGTTAAATATGTTGAAATTTTGTAATAGTACCGAATCTAAAATAAATGTCCGATACCAAGTTGATCGGTTATTTCAATAAGAAATAAATGGAATTGGCATTCGATTTAGTTGGTACTACCCAACCGAATCCAATTCAATTGTGTACTCACTCAATGAGTCGATTTTCAAGTTCAACTAATCTTTTTTTTTTTTCATATAACTTTCTGTCGATTTTTCGTTTTATACCTTTTCATGGATGAATTATGCCTATTTTCACGTCTAGGATTTACATATACAACATATATCACTGTCAAGAGGGAGTTTTTCTTAGTATTTATTAGATTAATAATAAGAAGGGGGTCTATTTTCAATTATAAAAAATAAAAAAAAAAGGATTGGGTTGCGCCATATATATCAAAGAGTATACAATAATGATGTATTTCATGGATCAAATACATGGTCTAATAACGAACCATTTTAACATTTGAATTAATTGATAATATTAGTTGAATATTTTTAAAATATTTTTGTCAAAGGTTTCATTCATTTATGCCTAATCCATATCGAGTAGACCTTGTTGTTGTGAGAATTCTTAATTCATGAGTTGTAGGGAGGGACTTATGTCACCACAAACAGAGACTAAAGCAAGTGCTGGATTCAAAGCTGGTGTTAAAGATTACAAATTGACTTATTATACTCCTGACTACAAAACCAAAGATACTGATATCTTGGCAGCATTCCGAGTAACTCCTCAACCTGGAGTTCCACCTGAAGAAGCAGGCGCCGCGGTAGCTGCCGAATCTTCTACTGGTACATGGACAACTGTATGGACTGACGGACTTACTAGTCTTGATCGTTACAAAGGACGATGCTACCACATTGAGAGCGTTGTTGGAGAGGAAAATCAATATATTGCTTATGTAGCTTATCCTTTAGACCTTTTCGAAGAAGGTTCTGTTACTAATATGTTTACTTCCATTGTGGGTAATGTATTTGGTTTCAAAGCCCTACGAGCTCTACGTCTGGAGGATCTGCGAATTCCTACTTCTTATTCCAAAACTTTCCAAGGCCCGCCCCACGGTATCCAAGTTGAAAGAGATAAATTAAACAAGTATGGTCGTCCCTTATTGGGATGTACCATTAAACCAAAATTGGGATTATCCGCAAAGAACTACGGTAGAGCGGTTTATGAATGTCTACGCGGTGGACTTGATTTTACTAAGGATGATGAAAACGTGAACTCACAACCATTTATGCGTTGGAGAGACCGTTTCGTATTTTGTGCCGAAGCTATTTATAAGGCGCAAGCCGAAACGGGTGAAATCAAAGGACATTACTTGAATGCCACTGCGGGTACATGTGAAGAAATGATGAAAAGGGCCCAATTTGCTAGAGAATTGGGAGTTCCTATCGTAATGCATGACTACTTAACTGGGGGATTTACTGCAAATACTAGCTTGGCTCATTATTGCCGCGACAACGGCCTACTTCTTCACATTCACCGCGCAATGCATGCAGTTATTGATAGACAGAAAAATCATGGTATCCATTTCCGTGTACTAGCTAAAGCATTACGTATGTCTGGTGGAGATCATATTCACTCTGGTACAGTAGTGGGTAAACTGGAAGGAGAACGTGAGATTACTTTAGGTTTTGTTGATTTACTACGTGACGATTTTATCGAAAAAGACCGAAGTCGTGGTATTTTTTTCACTCAAGATTGGGTCTCTATGCCAGGTGTTCTACCCGTAGCTTCAGGGGGTATTCATGTTTGGCATATGCCTGCCCTGACCGAAATCTTTGGGGATGATTCCGTACTTCAGTTCGGCGGAGGAACTTTAGGGCACCCTTGGGGAAATGCACCTGGTGCAGTAGCGAATCGAGTGGCCTTAGAAGCGTGTGTACAAGCTCGTAATGAGGGACGTGATCTTGCTCGTGAAGGTAATGAAATTATCCGCGAAGCTTGCAAATGGAGCCCTGAACTAGCCGCTGCGTGTGAAGTCTGGAAGGCGATCAAATTCGAGTTCGAACCAGTGGATACGATAGATAAGCCAAGCCAGTAGATAAAGATAGGCTAGAAGATTAAGTTAGATAAAATAGAAGAAATAAGCACACGTAATTCAGTAATTCTAGTTTGTTCTCCCAATTGCAATTAAACTCGGCCCAATCTTTTCCTAAAAAAAAGGATTGAGCCGACATGAGTATCCTATACTATTACTATATGTATAGACCTTGCCTAATATATAGGCAACACAAGATCTAAATACAAGATAAGATCAAAGAGTCAAGTAAACAACCCAATACTTCTATTATTTATTGTTAGATCCATAATATAATTAATCCTATGGATCTTGGGATTCGCGGATCATTTTATATCCCGTAGGTTCAGACCATGGATCAAGCCGGGTAAGGGCTCCTTCTACCCATCCTGTATATTGTCTTTTTCGTTCCATGTTGCAATAAAATAATACGCTTTGCTTTTATTTTATTCTAGGATACGAGATTCTGCGAGAATGAATTCTTCATTTATAGTAAGAAAAACAACTATTTATCTTTTTCTTGATAATTTGTATATGACATGCGAAAAACCAGTCTTTATATTTTAAAATGGAGAAAAATATTCTAGCATAATATAGATCGAAGCAAATATCCCGAAAAAAAAGAATGATTTCTTTCAATACTCACTCTTTGTTAGTTTAAAATCCTAATGATTAGATACATATACTTAATTCTGATCGTAAATAAGAAATAAACAGTAACTAAAAAAAAAAAAAAAAAAATAATTATTTTTCGAATGACTATTCATATATTTAATTTTTATCAAATAGGGGGCGGGAAAACTCTATGGAAAAATGGCGATTCAATTCGATGTTGTTTAACGAAAAAATAGAACATAGGTGTGGGCTAAGTAAATCAACGGATAGTTATGATGCTAGTGGACATACCAGTGGAAGTGAAGAGCCCATTATAAATGATACGGAGAAAAAAAGTCCTAGTTGGAGTAATAGCAGTAGTTATACTTTCAGTAATGTTGATTACTTATTTGATATCAGGAATATTTGGAGTTTGATCTCTGATGACACTTTTTTAATTAGGGATAGTAACGGTGACAATTATTCTCTATATTTTGATATTGAAAATAATATTTTTGAGATTGACAATGATAGTTCTTTTCTGAGCGAACTAGAAATTTTTTTTTCGAGTTATTTTAATAGTGGGTCTAAGAGTAACAATCACTACTGCAATCATTATATGTATGATACTCAATCTAGTTGGACTAATCACATTAATAGTTGCATTGATAGTTATCTTCATTTTGAAGTCAGTATTAATAGTTCTATTTCAGGTCGTACCGACAATTATAGTGACAGTTATATTTATAGTTTCGTTTGTACTGAAAATATAAGTGGTAGTGAAAGTAGAAGTTCTAGTATAAGAACTAGTAGTAGTAGTAATGGTAGTGATTTCAATATAATAGAAAAATCAAATGATTTTGATCTAAATCAAAAATACCGACATTTATGGGTTCAATGCGAAAATTGTTATGGATTAAATTATAAAAAGTTTTTTAGGTCAAAAATGAATATTTGTGAACAGTGTGGATATCATTTGAAAATGAGTAGTTCAGATAGAATCGAACTTTCGATTGATCCGGGCACTTGGCATCCTATGGATGAAGATATGGTCTCTATGGACCCCATTGAATTTAATTCAGAGGAAGAACCTTATAGAGATCGTATCGATTCTTATCAAAAAAAGACAGGGTTAACTGAAGCTGTTCAAACGGGCATAGGTCAACTAAACGGTATTCCAATAGCAATTGGGGTTATGGATTTTCAGTTCATGGGGGGTAGTATGGGATCCGTAGTCGGCGAGAAAATAACCCGTTTGATTGAGTATGCTACTAATCGATCTTTACCTGTCATTATTGTGTGTGCTTCTGGAGGAGCGCGCATGCAAGAAGGAAGTTTGAGCTTGATGCAAATGGCTAAAATATCTTCTGCTTCATATTATTATCAATCAAATAAAAAGTTATTATATGTGTCAATCCTTACATCTCCCACAACCGGTGGAGTAACAGCCAGTTTTGGTATGTTGGGAGATGTTATTATTGCTGAACCAAATGCCTACATTGCATTTGCGGGTAAAAGAGTAATTGAACAAACATTGAATAAGACAGTACCCGAGGGTTCGCAATCGGCTGAGTATTTATTCCATAAGGGCTTATTCGACCCGATCGTACCACGCAATCCTTTAAAAGGTGTTCTGAGTGAGTTAGTTCAACTACATGGTTTCTTTCCCTTGAATCAACATTGAGGAAATAAAAGCATAGCACTGGATTCCATTATTTATACCGAACAAGTATGTATTTCTATTTAATTCATAGTAATGAAAAAAAACTTAAGAAGAATGGTGTTTTTTTTTTTGTGACATAAGTTTTCCACTTATAGTACTTATAGTAATAGTAAGAGTCAGAGTCAGAAGTTACGGATAATTTTTTTTTCTTTTACAGATCCATTTTTATCTTACTTCTCTTCTATTTATGAATTTATGATTAGTAATCGTTAACCCCTTATCAACAGGATAAATTAAGTGTTTTATCCTTCGGATGAATGAAACTCAATATTTATTAAAGTGGATTATCATACATATTTATGTAGTAGAAAGATAAATAGGTACACTTAATTTCATTATAAATTCCTTGCACTTATAATAGATTTAATTATTATTACTTATAGTAGATATACTTATGATAAGATATCTTTATAATAGGTACAAATATTAAATTAGGGCACCCATTCTATGACAGATCTTAACTTACCCTCTATTTTTGTGCCCTTAGTGGGCCTAGTATTCCCGGCAATTGCAATGGCTTCTTTGTTTCTTCATGTCCAAAAAAATAAGATTGTATAGATTCGATAGGACAAAATATCATCAATTTATTTCAACGCGGGATCATAAGAAGATCATAATAAAAATATTTATTTAGTGTAATATGGTAGCTTTTTCAAACACAAATGAAAGAACCCTTTGTTATACATACGGATACATGATATCTTCATAAATGCATGTATCTGCGGGTATATCTGGTTAAAAATAGATTGGCGAATATTTAAAATAGAAAGTCAACGTATCTAACCCATTACTCCTAATGGTTCCCATTAAAATAGTGCTAGTTGATGAAAGTTACTTCGGGATCAAGAGAAATAAAGTCAAATTCATTTGGGTTATTCTCTCAATTCCAATCGAATGAATGCAAGCGGATCTAGTATAGTATGAACTGGCAATCAAAACAGATATGGATAGAGCTTATAACGGGGTCTCGAAAAACAAGTAATTTTTGTTGGGCCTGTATCCTTTTTTTAGGTTCACTAGGATTCTTAGTGGTTGGAACTTCCAGTTATCTTGGTAGGAATTTGATATCTGTATTTTCATCTCAGCAAATCCTTTTTTTTCCACAGGGGATCGTGATGTCTTTCTATGGGATCGCAGGTCTATTCATTAGCTCCTATTTGTGGTGCACAATTTCGTGGAATGTGGGTAGTGGTTATGACCTATTTGATAGAAAAGAAGGAATAGTGTGTATTTTTCGTTGGGGATTCCCCGGAATAAACCGTCGAATTTTCCTTCGTTTACTTATGAAAGATATTCAATCCATCAGAATGGAGATTAAAGAGGGTCTTTATCCTCGTCGCGTTCTTTATATGGAAATCATAGGCCAGGGACCTATTCCCTTGACTCGTATTGATGATAATTTTACTCCACGAGAAATTGAACAAAAAGCTGCCGAATTGGCCTATTTCTTGCGCGTACCGATTGAAGTATTTTGAAATGAATGTTTTCTGAACATGAGAGAAGGAACTTTCTAATTCCTCTTTTATTTATTTTCTATTTTTAATAGAACTGAAGTTTCTTCAAAATGTTCATTCGATCAAAACATATTAGATTTTATTTCCCCATTCCGTTGGTGAGGCGACTCGCATAGAATAAAACAAAAGCGGGGGAACGTACATATTACATATAACAACTGCAATAAAAAGCAATTTTTTGTATGCATAGGGAGCCCAACTCTATTCTTTTATACTAGTAAAAAGTCTAATAAATATGCTTGATCAAACATTTATTTCGTAATAAATAATTTATCTTTTTAGGTTCAAAATTTGGATATGTTATTCCTAGGCTGCGGTTATCCGGTGAAACATTTTGAAATAATTAATTGATTCGGGGGGGGGGGTTCGTTTCGAAATACGAATAATATTCGTTACTTCAATTGGGTTTTTCGGGTATTCATCGAAAGGAACAAATGAAGATTAAATTTGTTGGAATTTACCCAATTGAGATAGCTTCGGAAATCATATTTTTTATCCGAAAAGGAACCTTATTCTATTTCTATATTTAGATCCAAGGACTCCATTTTGACACAAAATGGGAATAAATTAATAGGTTCGATACCTTGTTATAGAATTCATGTTTCATAGAAATATCAGATAGAATCGACAAATGAAGTAAGTTCATTAATACAATTCACAGATATAAAATGAAAAAAAATAAAACATTAACTTCCTTCCCATATTTTGTATCTATAGTATTTTTACCCTGGTGGTTCTCTCTCTTTTTTCATAAAAGTCTGGAACCTTTGGTTACTAATTGGTGGAATACTCGGCAATCTGAAACTTTATTGAATGATATTCAAGAAAAAAACGTTCTAGAAAGATTCATAGAATTAGAAGAAGTATTCCTGTTGGACGAAATGATAAAGGAGTACCCCGAAACACATATACAAAGGCCTCGTATAGGAATACACAAAGAAACGGTACAATTGATCAAAACACACAATGAGTATCATCTCCATATCATTTTGCAGTTCTCGACAAATATAATCTGTTTCGCTATTCTAAGTGGTTATTTTATTTTAGGTAATAAAGAACTTATCATTCTTAATTCTTGGATTCAGAAATTCCTATATAACTTAAGTGACACAATAAAAGCTTTTGCAATTCTTTTAGTTACTGATTTATGGATTGGGTTTCACTCGACTCATGGTTGGGAACTTATAATTGGTTCAGTCTACAACGATTTTGGATTGGCTCATAACGATCAAATTATATCCGGTCTTGTTTCCACTTTTCCAGTTATTCTAGATACAATTGTGAAATATTGTATCTTCCGTTATTTAAATCGTGTATCTCCTTCGCTTGTAGTCATTTATCATTCAATGAATGAATGAAGAACTTATTCGATCTCCTGATATCAATCAAATCAGATAGTTTCTTCGTGTATAAAGAAAGTATTTTCAATATGACTTATTCTTTATACTTCTACCTGTTCAAGGTATTTGTCCTATATTCGTACAATTATTCCAGTACAATGGCAGACTCGTGAATAGGGAACTATACTAGCTAGCTACCTTTCGAATTTATTGTATGTAGAAATTTCGGGATCCATGATTGAACCATGCAAAATAGAAATACTTTTTATTGGGTAAAGGAACAGATAACTCGATCCATTTCTGTATCGATTCTTATCTATGTAATAACTGGGGCATCTATCTCAAATGCATATCCCATTTTTGCGCAGCAGGGTTATGAAAATCCACGAGAAGCAACTGGACGAATTGTATGTGCCAATTGCCATTTAGCTAATAAGCCCGTGGATATTGAAGTTCCGCAAACTGTGCTTCCTGATACTGTATTTGAAGCCGTTGTGCGAATCCCTTATGATATGCAACTGAAACAGGTTCTTGCT